GACATCGGGTTTTGGAGACCCACGTTCTACCGAACTGAACTAAGAGCGCTTTATTATCACAAAGAATATTTTGTGACCCCAATATGTCTTGGATATATACTATCAAAAAATTAAAGATTTCTTATGGATATCCAATTTTCTTTTAATCGATCTTCCCCGTTACTGTTCAGAAGAGAAGTAATAGGTAGGGATGACAGGATTCGAACCCGTGACATTTTGTACCCAAAACAAACGCGCTACCAAGCTGCGCTACATCCCTTTCAATTGGTCTACAGTGTCATTGTAGAGAATCCCGGTTTTGTTTTCCATATCTTTATTTCTTCCATTGATATAGATAAATATCTTGTCATTTCTTCGTTTTGGTTTCAAATAAATAGAATTATACTAAATAAAAATAGTAAAGGACTTCTATTATATTTCTATTATATAATTCTATTTCTATTATATTATATTAAAGTATGAAATAAATATGAGATCCTGTAAAAAAATGAGTATTTTTCGCAAATTTCTAGCCTAAAGGCGCATATTTATTTCTTTTAAGATTAAATAAAAGAGTACAATTTATTTTGTACATTTCAACTTGAATTAGGGATTCCGCGTATAAATAAAAGTGGCCAATCATTAAGTACATATACACATCTGGTTATATATGTATTACCATTATATATTAGAAATAATAAAGAAGGAGGAGAATTTAAAATGCGAGATCTAAAAACATATCTCTCCGTGGCACCGGTAGTAAGTACTCTATGGTTCGGATCTTTAGCAGGTTTATTGATAGAGATCAATCGTTTTTTTCCGGATGCGTTGATATTCCCCTTTTTTTAATTCTTGTTATTGCTATGGTAGGGGGGGGGAAAGGATTAGAGATAGAATCAAATATCTGTAACTAATCCCTTCCCTTCTTTTTTTTTTCGAATATATATTCGAAAAAAAAAAAAAAGGGGGGGGTCCCCTCGTTGAAACTAGTAACTCGGGCCAGGCTCAAATTTTAATAAAATTAATAAAAAATAGAGTGAAATGTGATGGTTGGGGCAACAATATCATACAAGATACTTAAATAAAAATGAAATGCTGTTCGGCAATTTTAAATTCTAAATCTAGTAATATAGCTAGAAATCATTCTATTACTTAATTTATTACTATATTGTTATTTTTACTATATTGATTTATATTGATTTATTTTATTGCAACGAAATCTTTCTTTCATAATTAGATTTAGAGTTACCTGTTTTTTTTGTTCCTTTCTTCTTCCTCATTTCGGATCGGAAAATTAAAGAATTGAATGAATCAAAAACCAAAGGAGGCTCATGGCCAAGGGTAAAGATGTCCGAGTAACGGTGATTTTGGAATGTACCAGTTGTGTTCGAAATCGTGTTAATAAGGAATCAACGGGCATTTCCAGATATATTACTCAAAAGAATCGACATAATACGCCTAGTCGATTGGAATTGAAAAAATTCTGTCCCTGTTGTTACAAACATACGATTCACGGGGAGATAAAGAAATAGATCGAACCGGTCGCTCGTGTGTCAGTTTTCCGTTCCAAGGAAGATTAAAAATGACATATTAGATATATCTAATATATATTAATTTAAATATAAACAAACCAAATCCTATTTCGATCAGATCAACTGTGATGGATAATTAAGAAATAGGATTCGGGTCTTTTCTTTAGGATAAGGAATAAACAAACCATGGATAAATCCAAGCGAATCTTTCTGAAATCCAAGCGATCTTTTCGTAGGCGTTTGCCTCCGATTCAATCGGGGGATCGAATTGATTATAGAAACATGAGTTTAATTAGTCGATTTATTAGCGAACAAGGAAAAATATTATCTAGACGAGTGAATCGATTGACCTTAAAACAACAACGATTAATTACTATTGCTATAAAACAAGCTCGTATTTTATCTCCGTTACCTTTTCTTAATAATGAGAAACAATTTGAAAGAAGCGAGTCAACCACTAGAACTCCGGGTCTTCGAACCAGAAAAAAATAGGATGACTCTTGAATTGAATCAAAAAAATTCCAATCCAAACTCAAATGTGGATTGACGCTATTTTTTCTAAAAATAGGAAATCCAGATTTGATTGTCGTGTCATTTGAAAAAAAAAAAATAGGGGAAGTATAAGAAATACTTTTTATTGAACGTGTTTCTTCATTTTGATGACGATTTCATATTTTATTATACTAATTTCTACTCTACCTTCCCAGAGTTCATTTTCCAGGGAACTCCGTTTAAACCATTCCAACGGATTCCTTTCAATCTCTTTATTTTATGATCTCATTGGAAATCATATAAAGACAACTCTTATTTAATATAGCTATTTGGGCAAGTATTTTACGATTAAGAAGCAACTGTTTCTTGTACAGATTGTTTATTAATCTACTATAACTAAAGTATACTTTATTGTCTCGAATTACTGCATTTATACGAGTGATCCACAAACGACGAAAATCTCTCTTTTGTCTACCCCTATCCCTATGAGCCGAAACCAAAGCTCTTATTTTCTGTTGAGTAATAGTCCGAGTAAGTCTTGAATGAGCCCCGCGAAAACTTGATGCAAATAAACGGATTTTTGTTCTACGTCTTCGAGCTATATACCCTCGTTTAATTCTGGTCATTGAATAAATGAAACTTTGATGAATAACTAATTGATTTCCTTTCTTTCAGTTATTCCCTTCCCGTGTCCTAGTCTATTAATAACAAAACGGATTCTTCCAATGTATAAAATAAAAATTCCAATGGCTTTTGCTACTCTAACCTTCCCGACCACGATTTTTTTTTAGGCATTTCGCCTAGAAATAAAATAGAAATAAAAATTGTATTGATACTAGGTATCAAAAACACATAGTAAATAAAAAGTAATAAATAAAAATAGATTCTAGTGGGTTCCATCGTTTCTATGGTTACTTCTTAAACGGCGAGGTCCTCTCTATACACCGGAGCCCTTCCTTCATTTAATGAATGTTATTGTTAACTTGTACAGTTCACATCCTTTGGCTCTACCAAAAATTATCTAGTACTAGGTCTTTCACAACGAGATCTATTTATACAGTAACGGTATTTAATTATGAAGATTTGCTGAGTAGCTGACCCTATTAGTCCGTTGTTTCAAGAATAAGGCCTAAAATTTTGACTTTTTAAAATAAGATTTCCCCTGCTTAATGAATACCATTTGCTATCAATGGGGAATCCTTTCTCATCTTAAATTTAAAATTGAGGTGATTGGATTTGCACCAACGGGAACCATACATTTGATACCCCAATCGAAGGATAGATCTTTTTTTTTAAGTTATTGAATATTCAATGGAGTTCGTCCATTCTATCCTACTCACTGGTACGGATTGGTGATACTGGATCAATTGTTTTCTTTCTTTTATCCTAGTCCACGGTCTGAACGAGTCGCACATACACCCTAGTACATGTTCCTCGTCGCTGAGGACATCCTCCAAGAGCGGGGGATTTCGTGACATTTCTGATTGGCTGTCTTGTGTTTCTAATAAGTTGTTTAATAGTTGGCATGTTGAATCATATATATATAATGGGCTGGTTTAGATCGATCTTAACCGGATCCTTAGAAATTCTTTTTTTTTCTATATTATAAATTTCGATATTAAGAAATTTATAAATAGAATAGTAATAGATATAAATAGAATAGTAAATTCGGTAAGAAGATAAAATATCAAATCACGAATTCATGCGAAATCCTTGTTTTTTTTTATTCAGTCGCTACAAGATCAACAATTCCATGAGTTTGGGCTTCTGTTGCTGACATAAAAACATCTCTTTCCATGTCTTCGGATACAACCCATAAGGGTTTGCCTGTCCTTTGGGCATAAACCCTTGTGATGGTTTCGCGCAGCTTCAGCAGCTCTTCCGCTTCCAAGACAAATTCTCCCGTCTGTGCCTCATAAAAAGAACTAGCGGGTTGATGGATCATTACCCTGATGATATAATCTATGATATAACATAAAAAATGTTTCTTCTATACTCGCATGATGAAAGTGAAAGGTGAGTAGATAAAGACTAATCAAAAAAGATATAATTGAACAACCGTACAGGCATTTTTTGCGCATTGCATACGGCTCTATAATGGAATTTACTTTTACCTTACTTACATTGAAGAAATAGAAAAAAAAAATGATAGAGTCTATCAGACTCAGGTTGGTAAATAATCCAATAACCGCCCTTCCTTTTGTAGTAGTTCAAAAATACTATAAAAATACTATGATGGTTCCGTTGCTTTATATATTTATTTCGTCTGTTATTTAGCAATCCCAAAGTTTCTTTTTTTTTTCAAATAAAAAAACAAGATTTATTTTTATATTCTTTTATAACCTAAATATTGTTAGCCCCCTGGTGTGAAAACAAAAAAGTTTGTGACGCTGAAATAGGCCTCCCGACGGATTGACTAAACTCGAAAATGCCTTTTTATCTCATACGACTCTTTCGATACGTAATCTAACGGTTTAAATAAAAAACATTTCTCATATCGAATTCGAAGTGCCATGCTATTATTACTTAAATATTCATATAGAGCGAAGGCATAGTTTTCTTTTTTCTCTCAAATCAAATAAAAAACTCATTGGCGCCGAGCGTGAGGGAATGCTAGACGTTTGGTAATTTCCCCTCCGACAAGAATAAAAGATCCCATCGAAGCGGCTAATCCCATGCATATTGTCTGTATATCTGGTCGCACAAATTGCATAGTATCATAAATAGCTACTCCGGGTATTACCCACCCGCCAGGAGAGTTTATAAACAAATAAAGATCTTTGGTATCATCCTCTATGCTGAGATATACCATAAGACCAATAAGTTGATTCGAGATCTCGCTATCAACTCCTTGGCCTAAAAAAAGTAATCTTTCTCGATAAAGTCGGTTGATTGGGATAAAATGGTATCCCTTAGAAACCGTACATGCACCTTTTGATGCATACGGTTCAACAAAAATCATGAAAAAAGAGAATCAATGTGTAGATTCTAGCTTTTTTTTTCATAACAGGTTTTTTAACTTATAACTTAACTTAATAAAAATAAAATAGATAAAATGGACTTTTCTTTCATTTTTCACGAAAGATGAGTTTTGGCCTGTTTTGTTTATCTAAACAAATTGCTAAGCTTATCTGACTAACTTCTCATTGATGTATTGTTTCATCGAGATACAATTTTAATCGCGATGTAATTTTCTTGTTCCTGACTGGGCTTCTTCAATTTTTTTAGGTTTATGCTCTACTCCGCGTAAAGATCCGCCCGATTTGGATTTGTACATATAGGACAAATGCCCCAATACCACGTCCTTTTGCTACGACTTCCCTATTTTTTTTTATTCATTTCATGTCTTCCAACAAATATTCAACGCATTCATCATATTACTCGATTGATTAGCATCACTTTTATTTCTAAATATCTAAATAAATCGAAATAACTAAAATATGATATAAATATGATATTAAGTCGTAATCATAAATATATTAAATATATTTATTACCAATTGGTTTTTTTCTAAACGGAGCCTGGATACTTCATTTAATTGGTCTAACCAAGCCAACCATAAATTATTCTAATTGATAATATTAATCCGTATACCCTCCCTAAAAAATGGATCTAATTGCACTTCACGCTCCAAATTTTTGATAATTGAATCAATCTTTCTCGGGCGAAAGAGGGAATATCTCGATCGGGGAAGAGAACGGGGAAATACCGTATGCCCAATATATCTGACAAGTCGCACTATACGTCAATCCACAATGCATCTTCCTCTCCAGGACTTCGAAAGGGTACTCTTGGAACACCAATAGGCATTAAATAAAAGAAAAATTAAGTACTATATCTCACTTTGATGTGAAAGCGTAACAGTGGGTTTAGTGGCCTAATGCTATTGATTTTATTATCCCATTTTATCCATAGATTGACTAAGTTCATAAAATAAAAAAAAAAAAAGAAGACAAAATGAATTAAGGAAAATTCTTCCAAATGAGTCCTTTGAATGATGAACAAATATATATAGATTCACCCATATAAAATGGTATCAACCCCTTACCATTGCGTATTGTTACTTATCGGGTATAGAATAGATCTGCTTCTTTTTGTTCCTACGAACAAAAAAGTTTCATTATTACTAAAAGTAATTATTACGCAAAGCATCAAACAAATATTAATGCTTTCCCCGAGAGAATCCCCTAAAAAAGGGGGTCCATAGCATAGCTTTTTTCAATGCAATAAAGTTACATTGTGTCTATTTTTCGTTGATAAAGGGGTATTTCCATGGGTTTGCCTTGGTATCGTGTTCATACCGTCGTATTGAATGATCCGGGTCGTTTGATTGCTGTCCATATAATGCATACAGCTCTGGTTGCTGGTTGGGCCGGTTCGATGGCTCTATACGAATTAGCCGTTTTTGATCCCTCTGATCCTGTTCTTGATCCAATGTGGAGACAGGGTATGTTCGTTATACCCTTCATGACTCGTTTAGGAATAACGAATTCGTGGGGCGGTTGGAGTATCACAGGAGGGACTGTAACGAATCCGGGTATTTGGAGTTACGAAGGTGTGGCCGGGGCACATATTGTGTTTTCTGGCTTGTGTTTTTTGGCAGCTATCTGGCATTGGGTGTATTGGGATCTAGAAATATTTACTGATGAACGTACAGGAAAACCCTCTTTGGATTTGCCTAAAATCTTTGGAATTCATTTATTTCTCTCAGGGGTGGCTTGCTTTGGTTTTGGTGCATTTCATGTAACAGGATTGTATGGCCCTGGAATATGGGTGTCCGATCCTTATGGATTAACTGGAAGGGTACAGGCCGTAAATCCAGCGTGGGGTGTGGAAGGTTTTGATCCTTTTGTTCCGGGAGGAATAGCTTCTCACCATATTGCAGCAGGGACCTTAGGCATATTGGCAGGCCTATTTCATCTTAGTGTTCGTCCGCCCCAACGCCTATACAAAGGGTTACGTATGGGAAATATTGAAACCGTCCTTTCCAGTAGTATTGCTGCTGTCTTTTTTGCAGCTTTTGTAGTTGCTGGAACTATGTGGTATGGTTCAGCAACTACCCCGATTGAATTGTTTGGTCCGACGCGCTATCAATGGGATCAAGGATACTTCCAACAAGAAATATATCGAAGAATTGGTGCTGGCTTAGCCGAAAATCAAAGTTTATCTGAAGCTTGGTCTAAAATTCCTGAAAAACTAGCTTTTTATGATTACATCGGTAATAATCCGGCAAAAGGGGGATTATTCAGAGCGGGTTCAATGGACAACGGGGATGGAATAGCTGTTGGGTGGTTAGGACATCCTATCTTTAGAGATAAAGAGGGGCATGAACTTTTTGTACGTCGTATGCCGACGTTTTTTGAAACATTTCCAGTTGTTTTGGTCGATGGGGACGGAATTGTTAGAGCTGATGTTCCTTTTAGACGGGCAGAATCAAAATATAGTGTCGAACAAGTAGGTGTAACTGTTGAGTTCTATGGCGGCGAACTAAACGGAG